CCCAATCAGTAGTATTAGTAGTAGAAGGGGTCGGGAAGTATGGCCCTTCGACCATTAGAATCTTTCCTTAAATCTTCGATACAACGATTTACAATCTTTTAGAAAACACCCCAAGAGGTGTTTAAAATCAACCAAGTATCAACAGGCCCGGTCTTCTGTTTCTGCTGGGGAATAAGTCGTCGAGTTCTATCAGTAAAACCGAATAAGAGATTTCGATTCTTTTGTTGTTCAGGCGACACCCAGATTTGAACTGGGGAAAAGGGATTTGCAGTCCCCCGCTTTACCGCTCGGCCATGCCGCCAAAATGATACATAAACCTAACTAGGTGAAAGTTTTTCCTTGGGGGTGGATTCCTAAATTTCTTGGTTTATTGTACTTGGACCTCGACTCCTCTCCTTTTGGCCCTTTCCCCCTTTTTGATTAGATTTGATCCACCTCTTCGATTGATTGTATATTATCTCAAAACATACAATGCCTAAAAGCCTCCCCTCGCTTTTCTATTGAAAAAAACTGTGGATTTTAAGCTAACATTTATGAAAAGAACCATTAACTATAGATTCCTTCCTGACTGCGAATTCGTGAATGATTCTTGGATTTGAATTTCGAATTGTGTTTGCCGAATGACATAAGAAAATACAAATTGATATATAATTAATCAGTATTGATTCTGTGAAAGAAAAAATCCTTTTCAATTTCAATTATAACAACATATATTAGTATATGTAAAGCCCAGAATGGAAATTCTTACACAGATCGTCAATTTGCTATCTTATTTCGCTATGTTGCCTATAAAGGTCAACAAAAAAAGAATGGGCCTTAGTCTTCCTAGTGTATTTTACTTGGCTTTAGTCTTTCCTGATTATAAATCTTAGAGGAATTTTTGATAAGTGGATTTATTGAATTGGTTCGTCAACAGTCTTCGGTCAGCATCCCCTTTTGACTCTGCACCATTGATTCCACTATTATTAGTGAGCAATAATCGAATAATTCTATCATAGAGATGGGGGACATAATTCACATGGATATAGTAAGTCTTGCCTGGGCTGCTTTAATGGTAGTCTTTACATTTTCCCTTTCACTCGTAGTATGGGGAAGAAGTGGTCTCTAGAAGCACTATTAATTGGGTTGAGGAATCAAACTCTATGATTTTTTTATAAATCGTTCTGCAACGCATTTTGACCTCTTTAAAATAAAGATTTCTTCATTTGAAAATTTCATTGGATTCTAGTGAAGGAATGTTTTCTATAAGAATAACACGATCCTTTCCGATTGATCGGAACAAATAGATGTATCAAAGAAATAGAATTAGGCCCTCTGGCAATTCGATAGATAAAATGAATATCGAGACTACGTATATCTACATATATGAAGACAACATAGTAGATTAATTAAGCCTCTAGCTTTCTTATAAAGTACAACTTTATACACTACAATAAGACTAATAGATAGTACAGTACGGTAAGAAAGAACCCGAGGAATCTTTCTTACCATACTATCGGATCTCGTAGATACTGTCGATTATAGACCGTCCATTTCATTTATTCATTTAAGCCCAAAATAGGAATCCCTTTCCTTTGGTTTTTTCAACCATTGATAAGATCAAGTTTCATTCAAAATAATTAATTATTTTGACTGACGGTTTTTACGTAAATGATAAGTAGAAAAGCAGTAGGAACTAAAATGAAGAGTGCAGTAGCAATAAATGCAAGAATATTTACTTCCATAATCTCATCTTTTTTTACTTCACAATAACTCGGGATTTAATCCCCTAGTGATAATCAATCTTGCGGCCGTAAATTCACAGAATGAATTACCTATCGACGATATTGAATTGGATCAAGATCATGAAGAACAATATCTAAGCTATTAAATCAATTCGTCGTCGAAAATTGAATAGTATAAGATAGGGAGCTCCTTTATCCATACCGAATCCAAAACGGGATTCCCAGCCCAATCAAAAAGCCTTTCTTTAGCATTATGTAGCATTCTTTTCTCGTCTTTAGTTTCTATAACCTATCTTACGTCTCCCTTGTACAATCATCAAATGTAGTATCATCTCACCACCCACCCCTTTCCATTAGTTACAAACTTCCAACAAACAAGACAAGCAAAGCGGAAAAAGAAAAGCTCTAAAGGCCTTTTTTTAATGATCTCATTTTCCTTGGAAGAAAATGAAGTGTAATAAAGTCGAGTCTCGGGAAAAAGATGAAATATTTCCTCTTTTTCACTATTTTAGTTATTTTCAGTTTAGTTTAGGGTTTGTTCTTTCTTCGACAGGATCCCGAAAAATAGAAAAAATAGTAAGGAAAAGGATTCATTCCAGTGCGAAAAAGGAGAAGGGCTTCCTTGATTGATCTTTATCTTTCTTTTAACCTCGGTTATTGGTACTCGGACACATAGATCAAAAGCTCAGCGTCCTATTTGAATAAAATTTAGTTTGAAACTTCATATTTAGTAATTGCGGTTACACAAACAAAAACAGAGTCAGAAGGGGGGATTT